GTTAATGTAGCTTATCATAAAGCAAAGCACTGAAAATGCTTAGATGGACCACTCAAAAGTCCCATAAACACAAAGGTTTGGTCCTGGCCTTATAATTAATTGGAGGTAAGATTACACATGCAAACATCCATAAACCAGTGTAAAATCCCTTAAACATTTACTCTAAAATTTAAGGAGAGGGTATCAAGCACATAAAATAGCTCAAAACACCTTGCCTAGCCACACCCCCACGGGATTCAGCAGTGATAAATATTAAGCAATAAACGAAAGTTTGACTAAGCTATACCTCTTAGGGTTGGTAAATTTCGTGCCAGCCACCGCGGTCATACGATTAACCCAAACTAATTATTTCCGGCGTAAAACGTGTCAATTATAACTCAAACAATAGAATTAAAACCCAACTTATATGTGAAAATCCATTGTTAGGGCCTAAACCCAATAACGAAAGTAATCCTAATAACTCATATAATACACGATAGCTAAGATCCAAACTGGGATTAGATACCCCACTATGCTTAGTCATAAACCCAAATAATTAAACCTACAAAAATATTTGCCAGAGAACTACTAGCCACAGCTTAAAACTCAAAGGACTTGGCGGTACTTTACATCCATCTAGAGGAGCCTGTTCTATGATCGATAAACCCCGCTCTACCTCACCACCTCTTGCTAATTCAGCCTATATACCGCCATCTTCAGCAAACCCTAAAAAGGCATAAAAGTAAGCACAAGAACAAACATAAAAACGTTAGGTCAAGGTGTAGCCAATGAGGAGGGAAGAAATGGGCTACATTTTCTTTCTAAAGAACATTACGAAACCCCTTATGAAATTAAAGGATAAAGGAGGATTTAGTAGTAAATTAAGAATAGAGAGCTTAATTGAATAGTGCAATGAAGTACGCACACACCGCCCGTCACCCTCCTCAAATTAAATTAATGAAATAATAAATAATACTAACAATAAATTTATAAGAGGAGATAAGTCGTAACAAGGTAAGCATACTGGAAAGTGTGCTTGGAATAATCACAGTGTAGCTTAATTTTAAAGCATCTGGCCTACACCCAGAAGAATTCATAAAAATGAACACTTTGAACAAACCCTAGCCCTAATATTAATAAATATAATCAAACCTTTACATAAGCCAAAACATTCATCTTTAAAAAGTATTGGAGAAAGAAATTTACACACTAGGAGCTATAGAGAAAGTACCGTAAGGGAAAGATGAAAGACTACCTCAAAGTAACAATAAGCAAAGATTAAACCTTGTACCTTTTGCATAATGAGTTAACTAGAAAAATTTTAACTAAAAGAATTTAAGCTAAAAACCCCGAAACCAAACGAGCTACCTAAAAACAATTTTATGAGTCAACCCGTCTATGTAGCAAAATAGTGGGAAGATTTTTAGGTAGAGGTGAAAAGCCTAACGAGCTTGGTAATAGCTGGTTACCCAAAAAAAGAACTTTAATTCAACTTTAAATTTACTATAAGAATGATAAATCAAAATGTAAATTTAAAATATAGCCAAAAGAGGGACAGCTCTTTAGGAAAGGGAAAACCTTAAATAGTGAATAAACATGTACTACTTAATCATTGTAGGCCTAAAAGCAGCCACCAACAAAGAAAGCGTTCAAGCTCAACATAAAAAACATCTTAATCCCACAAATATCAATAAATTCCTATCCAATAAATTGGGTCAATCTATCATTATATAGATGAGATACTGTTAATATGAGTAACAAGAATAACATTCTCCAAGCACAAGTGTATGACAACTCGGATAACCATTGTCAGTTACCGAACTATAGGTACTAACCACCAATGAAATTACCTAAAATTAATCCGTTAGCCCAACACAGGTGTGCTAAAGGGAAAGATTAAAAAAAGTAAAAGGAACTCGGCAAACATGAATCCCGCCTGTTTACCAAAAACATCACCTCTAGCATAACAAATATTAGAGGCATTGCCTGCCCAGTGACTAAAGTTAAACGGCCGCGGTATCCTGACCGTGCAAAGGTAGCATAATCACTTGTTCCTTAATTAGGGACTAGAATGAACGGCCAAACGAGGATTCAACTGTCTCTTACTTTCCATCAGTGAAATTGACCTTCCAGTGAAGAGGCTGGAATAACATAATAAGACGAGAAGACCCTATGGAGCTTTAATTTACTAGCTTAGTTTTACCTCAAAATTAACCTAATGGCCCCAAAAACAAAAATATTAAGCTAAAAATTTTGGTTGGGGTGACCTCGGAGAATAAAGAAACCTCCGAATGATTTTAACCTAGACTAACAAGTCAAAGTAATATCAATATCTTATTGACCCAATTATTGATCAACGGACCAAGTTACCCTAGGGATAACAGCGCAATCCTATTCAAGAGTTCATATCGACAATTAGGGTTTACGACCTCGATGTTGGATCAGGACATCCCAATGGTGCAGAAGCTATTAATGGTTCGTTTGTTCAACGATTAAAGTCCTACGTGATCTGAGTTCAGACCGGAGCAATCCAGGTCGGTTTCTATCTATTCACAATTTCTCCCAGTACGAAAGGACAAGAGAAATGGAGCCCCCTTATCAAAAGCGCTCCTAACCTAATTTATGAAAAGATCTCAACAAAATACATATGTACAATAAACAAGCCTAGACAAGGCCATTAGGGTGGCAGAGCCAGGAAATTGCGTAAGACTTAAAACCTTGTCCCCAGAGGTTCAAATCCTCTCCCTAATAATGCATTTTATCAATATTTTAACACTACTAATCCCTATTCTAATCGCTATAGCCTTCCTTACCCTAGTAGAACGAAAAATTCTAGGTTACATACAACTACGAAAAGGCCCTAACATTGTAGGGCCATATGGCATCCTACAACCATTTGCAGATGCCATAAAACTATTCATAAAAGAACCCATACGTCCATCAACCACCTCAATCTCCCTATTTATTATTGCACCCACCCTATCCCTCACCCTAGCACTAAGCCTATGAATCCCTTTACCAATACCCCACCCCCTTATCAACCTAAACCTGGGCATTCTATTTATTCTAGCTACCTCAAGCCTTTCAGTTTATTCTATCTTATGATCAGGATGAGCATCCAACTCAAAATACTCCCTATTTGGAGCCCTGCGAGCCGTTGCCCAAACTATTTCATACGAAGTCACAATAGCAATTATTTTACTCTCCGTCCTCCTAATAAACGGCTCATTCTCTCTACAAATACTTATCACCACCCAAGAACACATCTGACTCCTAATCCCAGCCTGACCCATAGCCATAATATGATATATCTCAACCCTAGCAGAAACAAACCGAGCTCCCTTCGACCTAACTGAAGGAGAATCTGAATTAGTCTCAGGATTCAACGTCGAATATGCAGCAGGCCCATTCGCCCTATTCTTCATAGCCGAATACACCAATATTATTCTAATAAACGCCTTATCCTCTATCGTATTTCTAGGCCCAATACACCACATCAACTACCCCGAACTCTACTCAACTAACTTTGTAACAGAAACTTTACTCCTATCAACAGCATTCTTATGAATTCGAGCATCCTATCCCCGATTTCGATACGACCAACTAATACACCTTCTATGAAAAAACTTCCTTCCACTAACATTAGCACTATGCATATGACACATCTCCATACCAATTTTCCTAGCTGGCATCCCGCCTTATACATAGAAATATGTCTGACAAAAGAATTACTTTGATAGAGTAAATCATAGAGGTTTAAGCCCTCTTATTTCTAGAATAATAGGAATTGAACCTACACCTAAGAATCCAAAATTCTCCGTGCTACCTATACACTCTATCCTACATAGTAAGGTCAGCTAATAAAGCTATCGGGCCCATACCCCGAAAATGTTGGTTTAAATCCCTCCCGTACTAATCAATCCCATCACCCTAATTATTATTTACTTCTCCATTTTTATAGGGCCCTTAATCACAATAGCCAGCTCCAACCTGCTCCTAATATGAGTAGGACTAGAACTAAGCCTTCTAGCCATTGTCCCGCTTTTAATTAACAAAAAAAACCCACGATCAACTGAAGCTGCCACAAAATATTTCATCACACAAGCAACAGCCTCAATAATTATTCTACTAACCATAGTACTTAACTTCAAACAGCTAGGCATCTGAACATTTCAACAACAAACAAACACCACACTACTTAACCTCATACTAATCTCACTATCCATAAAACTAGGCCTAGCACCATTCCACTTCTGACTCCCAGAAGTCACTCAAGGGGTCCCAATATACATCGGATTACTTCTACTAACCTGACAAAAAATTGCCCCTTTATCCATCCTATTCCAAATTTTCCATCTCTTAAACCCAACAATTACATCAATCCTAGCAATTACATCAATTTTTATCGGCGCTTGAGGAGGGCTAAATCAAACACAAACACGAAAAATCATAGCATACTCATCAATCGCCCACATAGGCTGGATAATAGCTATTCTCCCATATAACCCAAACCTCATACTCCTAAACCTAATTATTTACATTATATTAACCATCCCAATATTCATTACACTCACAATAAGCTCATCAACAACAATCAACTCCATTTCACTCCTATGAAATAAAACTCCAATAATCCTAACTATATCCTCTACAATCCTCCTTTCCCTTGGAGGCCTCCCACCACTTACAGGATTTCTGCCAAAATGAGCTATCATTTCAGAACTCTTAAAAAACAGCTCCTTTATTCTATCAACACTCATAGCTATAATAGCCCTATTAAATCTATTCTTCTATACACGCCTAATCTATTCTACTTCACTCACCATATTTCCAACTAACAACAACTCAAAAATAATAACCCATCACTCAAACCTAAAACAAACTCTTATAATACCAACACTAACAGTTATCAGCACCCTAACCCTCCCTCTTTCACCCCAACTACTATCATAGAAGTTTAGGATATATAGTCCAAGAGCCTTCAAAGCCCTTAGAAAACAAACAAGTTTAACTTCTGCTAAGGACTGCAAGACTATATCCTACATCTATTGAACGCAAATCAACTGCTTTAATTAAGCTAAGACCTTACTAGATTGGAAGGACTTACACCCACGAAAATTTAGTTAACAGCTAAATACCCTACTACTGGCTTCAATCTACTTCTTCCGCCTATCAGAAAAAGAGGCGGAAGAAGCCTTAGTAGAGGATCTATCTACACCTTCGAATTTGCAATCCGACATGATTATCACCTTAAGGCTTTTTTGGTAAAAAGGGGACTCAACCCCTGTATTTAGATTTACAGTCTAATGCCTACTCAGCCATTTTACCTATGTTCGTAAATCGTTGACTCTTTTCAACTAACCATAAGGATATCGGAACCCTTTATTTATTATTTGGCGCTTGAGCAGGAATAGTAGGAACAGCCCTAAGCATTTTAATTCGAGCAGAGTTAGGACAACCAGGCACCCTCCTGGGTGACGACCAAATTTACAATGTTATTGTCACAGCCCATGCATTTGTAATAATTTTCTTTATAGTTATACCAATAATAATTGGAGGCTTTGGAAACTGACTTGTACCTCTAATAATTGGAGCCCCTGACATAGCATTCCCACGAATAAATAACATAAGCTTTTGACTTCTTCCTCCATCATTCCTTCTTCTCCTAGCATCTTCTATAGTAGAAGCCGGGGCAGGAACAGGATGAACAGTCTACCCACCTCTAGCTGGCAATCTAGCCCACGCCGGAGCATCAGTAGACCTAACCATTTTCTCCCTTCACCTAGCTGGAGTGTCTTCTATTCTAGGGGCTATTAATTTTATTACTACTATTATCAATATAAAACCCCCCGCTATAACCCAATATCAAACACCTTTATTTGTATGATCCGTATTAATCACAGCTGTACTTTTACTCCTTTCACTCCCAGTCCTAGCAGCAGGTATTACAATACTTTTAACAGACCGTAATCTTAATACAACTTTCTTCGACCCTGCTGGAGGAGGAGACCCTATTCTATATCAACACTTATTTTGATTCTTCGGACACCCAGAAGTATACATCCTTATTCTTCCAGGATTTGGAATCATTTCACATGTAGTCACCTATTACTCTGGCAAAAAAGAACCATTCGGGTATATAGGAATAGTATGAGCCATAATATCTATCGGCTTCTTAGGATTCATTGTATGAGCACATCACATGTTTACAGTAGGCTTAGACGTAGACACACGAGCCTATTTTACATCCGCTACCATAATCATTGCAATCCCTACAGGCGTAAAAGTATTTAGCTGACTAGCAACTCTACACGGCGGCAACATTAAGTGATCTCCTGCCATACTATGGGCCTTAGGATTTATTTTTCTATTTACAGTAGGAGGTCTCACTGGCATTGTCTTATCAAATTCATCCCTTGACATTGTACTTCACGATACATACTATGTCGTAGCCCATTTCCACTATGTCTTATCCATAGGAGCAGTATTCGCTATTATAGCAGGATTTGTCCACTGATTCCCACTATTTTCAGGATACACCCTAGATGACACATGAGCAAAAGCCCACTTTATTATCATATTTGTAGGAGTTAACCTAACATTCTTTCCCCAACATTTTCTAGGTCTTTCAGGGATACCTCGACGTTATTCTGATTACCCAGATGCCTATACCACATGAAACACAATTTCATCAATAGGATCATTTATTTCATTAACAGCTGTCCTTATTATAATCTTCATAATCTGAGAAGCCTTCGCATCAAAACGAGAAGTATCATCAGTTTCTTACTCCACAACCAACCTAGAATGGCTTCACGGATGTCCACCACCCTACCACACATTCGAAGAACCTTCCTACGTAAAAGTCAAATAAGAAAGGAAGGATTCGAACCCCCTAAGACTGGTTTCAAGCCAATTTCATAACCACTATGTCTTTCTCAATAAGATATTAGTAAAATAATTACATAACTTTGTCAAAGTTAAATTATAGACTAAAATCTATATATCTTATATGGCTTACCCTTTCCAACTAGGCTTACAAGATGCTACTTCCCCTATTATAGAAGAACTAACAAACTTCCATGACCACACACTAATAATTGTATTTCTCATTAGCTCTTTAGTCCTATACATTATCTCACTAATACTAACAACAAAACTAACACATACAAGCACAATAGACGCACAAGAAGTAGAAACTATCTGAACAATCCTACCAGCCGTAATCCTTATTCTAATTGCCTTGCCCTCCCTTCGAATCCTATACATAATAGACGAAATCAATAACCCAGTGCTAACAGTAAAAACAATAGGACATCAATGATACTGAAGTTATGAATATACTGACTATGAAGATCTATGCTTTGACTCCTATATAATTCCAACCAACGACCTGAAACCAGGCGAGTTACGGCTTTTAGAAGTGGACAACCGCGTAGTTTTACCGATAGAGCTACCAATTCGTATACTAATCTCATCTGAAGATGTCTTACACTCATGAACTGTCCCATCACTAGGAGTGAAAACTGACGCAATTCCAGGGCGCCTAAACCAAGCTACCGTAACATCAAATCGCCCTGGCTTGTTTTACGGTCAATGCTCCGAAATCTGTGGGTCAAATCACAGTTTTATACCTATTGTACTTGAAATGGTACCTTTAAAATATTTTGAAAACTGATCAGCTTCAATAATTTAAAATCATTGTGAAGCTTAGAGCGTTAACCTTTTAAGTTAAAGTTAGAGACTGCAGTCTCCATGATGACATGCCCCAACTAGATACATCCACATGATTTATCACAATTGTGTCCTCTATACTTACATTATTCATCCTATTTCAATTAAAAATCTCTTCACAAACTTTCCCTACAGCTCCCTCACAAAAAACAGTAATTACAGAAAAAACAAAAACCCCTTGAGAATCAAAATGAACGAAAATCTATTCTCCTCTTTCATTACCCCAACAGTAATAGGACTACCAATCGTCATTACCATTATTATATTCCCATCTATCCTCTTCCCATCATCAGAACGCTTACTCAACAACCGTCTATACTCATTCCAACACTGATTAATCAAACTTATTATTAAACAAATAATACTAATCCATACACCAAAAGGACGGACTTGAGCTCTAATAATTGTATCTCTAATTATATTTATCGGATCAACAAACCTATTAGGCCTACTCCCTCACACATTTACCCCTACCACCCAACTATCTATAAACCTAAGCATAGCTATCCCACTGTGAGCAGGAGCTGTAATCTTAGGCTTCCGACACAAACTAAAAAACTCTTTAGCCCACTTCCTTCCACAAGGAACCCCCATCTCATTAATCCCAATATTAATTATTATTGAAACCATTAGCTTATTTATTCAACCAATAGCACTAGCAGTACGACTAACAGCTAATATTACTGCAGGCCATCTACTAATACATTTAATCGGAGGGGCAACCCTAGTACTTATAGATATCAGCCCACCAACAGCCACTATCACATTTATCATTCTACTTCTACTTACTATACTTGAATTCGCTGTAGCCCTAATTCAAGCCTACGTATTTACACTCCTAGTAAGCCTATATCTACATGATAACACATAATGGCCCACCAAACCCACGCATATCACATAGTCAACCCAAGCCCATGACCACTAACAGGAGCCTTTTCAGCCCTTCTTCTCACATCCGGCTTAGCAATATGATTCCACTACAACTCAACAATCCTACTAGCACTAGGACTAGCAACCAATATCTTAACCATATACCAATGATGACGAGATATCATTCGTGAAGGAACGTTCCAAGGCCATCATACACCTATCGTACAAAAAGGCCTCCGATACGGAATAATCCTATTCATTGTATCCGAAGTTTTCTTCTTCGCAGGATTCTTCTGAGCATTTTATCACTCTAGCCTAGTCCCCACACATGATTTAGGTGGCTGCTGACCCCCTACAGGAATCTCACCACTAAATCCACTAGAAGTCCCCCTTCTTAACACAACAGTTCTTTTAGCATCAGGGGTCTCAATTACATGAGCACACCACAGCCTAATAGAAGGAAAACGAAATCACATAAATCAAGCACTATCAATTACCATTCTCCTAGGCCTGTACTTTACCGTCCTTCAAGCCTCAGAATACTTCGAAACATCCTTCTCTATTTCAGACGGAATTTACGGCTCAACATTCTTTATGGCCACAGGATTTCACGGCCTACACGTAATCATCGGCTCAACTTTTCTTACCATCTGTCTTCTACGACAACTAAAATTTCACTTTACATCAAAACACCACTTCGGATTTGAAGCAGCAGCCTGATACTGACACTTCGTAGATGTAGTCTGACTATTCCTGTATGTTTCCATCTATTGATGAGGATCCTATTCTCTTAGTATAACCAATATGACTGACTTCCAATTAGTAGATTCTGAAAACACTCGGAAGAGAGTAATCAATTTATTTATTATTATCCTAGTTAATATTTTATTATCATCTGCTCTTATCTCAATCGCATTCTGACTCCCACAAATAAATCATTACTCCGAAAAAGCAAACCCATACGAATGCGGGTTTGACCCAACAAGTTCCGCACGCCTCCCCTTTTCAATAAAATTTTTTCTAGTAGCAATTACATTCCTATTATTCGACTTAGAAATTGCCCTACTGCTCCCTCTTCCATGAGCAATCCAAACACCCAAAATCCTAACAATAACTACAACAGCCTTTATCCTAATTACCATTCTAGCCCTTGGTCTTAGTTACGAATGAATTCAAAAAGGACTAGAATGAACAGAATAGCTGGTAATTAGTTTAAATAAAAATTAATGATTTCGACTCATTGGACTATGATACCAATCATAATTACCAACAATGACATCTACATTTCTTAATTTAACATTAGCATTTTTCCTATCACTTATTGGTACACTCATATTCCGCTCTCACCTAATATCTACCTTACTATGCTTAGAAGGAATAATACTCTCTCTATTTATCATAACTTCAATAATTACATTAAACTCCAACTCTATAATTTCTATACCTATCCCAATTACCATCCTAGTATTCGCAGCCTGCGAGGCAGCAGTAGGCTTAGCCCTATTAGTAAAAGTATCTAATACATACGGAACTGATTACGTACAAAATCTAAACCTCCTACAATGCTAAAAATTATTTTTCCATCATTCATACTACTCCCACTGACATGGCTATCAAAAAATAAAAAAATCTGAACTAATGTAACCTCATACAGCTTCCTAGTAAGCCTGCTAAGCTTAACTCTACTATGACAAACCGATGAAAACAACTTAAACTTCTCAACCACATTTTCCTCCGACCCCCTATCCACCCCATTAATTATTCTAACAGCCTGATTACTTCCACTAATAATTCTAGCCAGTCAAAATCATATAAAAAAAGAAAGCCTAACACACCAAAAACTTTATATTTCAATACTCATCAGCCTTCAAATCCTACTTATCATAACATTTTCCGCAACCGAACTTATCTTATTCTACATTCTATTTGAAGCCACCCTAATCCCCACATTAATTATCATTACCCGATGAGGGAACCAAACAGAACGCCTAAACGCAGGAATTTATTTTCTATTTTACACACTAGTCGGTTCCATCCCCCTTTTAATTGCTCTCATTTCAATCCAAAACTCAATAGGAACACTCAACTTCCTAATTATGTCCCTCACAATACACCCCCTAAATTTAACATGATACAACAACATCTTATGACTAGCGTGCATAATAGCATTTCTCATTAAAATACCACTATACGGAGTACATTTATGGTTACCAAAAGCCCACGTAGAGGCCCCCATTGCAGGCTCTATAATCCTAGCAGCCATCCTCCTAAAACTAGGAGGCTATGGTATAATGCGAATCTCAATTATCCTAGACCCATTAACAAAAACCATAGCCTACCCATTCATTATACTCTCACTATGAGGCATAATTATAACTAGCTCAATCTGCCTCCGCCAAACAGATCTAAAATCATTAATTGCTTACTCATCAGTAAGCCATATAGCCCTAGTCATTGCAGCTATTATAATCCAAACACCATGAAGCTTCATAGGAGCCACTATACTAATAATCGCACATGGTTTAACTTCATCACTTCTATTCTGCCTCGCAAACACTAACTATGAACGAATCCACAGCCGAACCATAATCATAGCCCGAGGCCTACAAATAATCTTTCCATTAATGGCTTCACTATGACTCCTAGCAAGCCTAGCTAACTTAGCCCTACCTCCACTAATTAACCTTATAGGAGAGCTATTCATCGTAATATCAATATTTTCATGATCTAGCCTCTCTATTACCCTCATAGCAGTAAATATTATTATTACAGGCATATACACAATATACATGATTATTACAACCCAACGAGGAAAACTAACCAACCATATAAACAATCTTCAACCCTCCCACACACGAGAACTCACACTCATAACCCTACACATTACTCCACTTGTCCTACTGACAATTAACCCCAAACTTATTACAGGACTGACACTATGTAAATATAGTTTACAAAAAACATTAGACTGTGAATCTAATAACAGGAAATTAGCCTCCTTATTTACCAAGAAAGAATGCAAGAACTGCTAACTCCTGCCTCCATACCTAAAACTATGGCTTTCTTACTTTTATAGGATAAAAGTAGTCCATTGGTCTTAGGAACCAAAAATCTTGGTGCAACTCCAAATAAAAGTAATTAATATAATAACATCCTCAATCCTTATAATCCTTACCCTACTCATCGCACCCATTATTATCTCCACAACCAACTTAGTAAAACAAATCAACCTCCCCCTATATGCCACCACCTCAATCAAAATTTCCTTTCTCCTAAGTCTTCTGCCCCTACTGCTATTCTTCCACTATAACACAGAATACATAATTACTAGCTGACACTGAACCACCATAAACTCCCTCAAACTCACGATAAGCTTTAAAATTGACTACTTCTCAATTCTATTCCTATCCGTAGCCCTATTTGTAACCTGATCAATTATACAATTTTCTTCATGATATATACACTCAGATCCCCATATAAATCGATTCATCAAATACCTAATACTATTCTTAATTACTATACTAATCTTAACTTCAGCTAATAATTTATTTCAACTCTTCATCGGATGGGAAGGAGTAGGAATTATATCATTCCTACTTATTGGATGATGATACGGACGTGCAGACGCTAACACAGCAGCTCTCCAAGCAATACTATATAACCGAATCGGAGATGTAGGCTTCATCCTAGCTATAACCTGATTCTGCCTAAATATAAATTCTTGAGAACTACAACAAATCTTCTTAACCAACAGCAACAACCTAATTCCACTAGCAGGAATTTTAATCGCAGCCACAGGAAAATCAGCTCAATTTGGCCTCCATCCATGACTGCCTTCAGCCATAGAAGGTCCTACCCCCGTCTCTGCCCTACTACACTCAAGCACTATAGTTGTAGCAGGTATCTTTCTAATAATCCGATTTCACCCATTAACCTCAAACAACAATACTATCTTAACAGCCATATTATGTCTAGGGGCCCTAACCACACTATTCACAGCAATTTGTGCTCTTACCCAAAACGACATCAAAAAAATCGTGGCTTTCTCCACATCCAGTCAGCTAGGTCTAATAATAGTTACACTAGGAATTAACCAACCCCACCTAGCCTTTCTCCACATTTGCACCCACGCATTCTTTAAAGCCATACTATTCTTATGCTCCGGATCAATTATTCACAATCTAAACGACGAACAAGACATCCGAAAAATAGGCAACATAATAAAAACAATACCATTTACATCATCCTGCTTTATCATTGGCAGCCTAGCCCTAACTGGCATACCATTCCTCACAGGCTTCTACTCAAAAGACCTTATCATTGAATCCATTAACACGTGCAACACCAACGCCTGAGCCCTAATAATTACTCTAATCGCCACATCAATAACTGCTATCTACAGCATACGAATCATCTATTTCGTCACCATAACAAAACCACGTTACTCCCCATTAATCATTATAAACGAAAACAACCCAGATCTTATTAACCCCATCAAACGTCTAGCACTAGGAAGTATTTTCGCTGGATTTCTTATCTCACTTAACATCCCCCCAACCAACATTCCAGTTCTCACAATACCATTATATCTTAAAATCACAGCTTTACTCATCTCAATTCTAGGTTTCATTATTGCCCTAGAGCTCAACAACTTAACCCTGAACTTCTCTACAAAAACCACCTCAAAACCCCTATCATTTTCAATCTCACTAGGTTACTTCCCATCAATTATACATCGAATAGTCCCCCAAAAAACCCTAAATCCAAGCTATAAAGTAGCTTCGAACCTTCTAGACTTAATCTGACTAGAAAAATCAATTCCAAAATCAACTTCAATTACACACACCCACCTATCCAAAATAATAACTAATCAAAAAGGACTAATCAAACTATACTTCTTATCTTTCTTAATCACAATTTCACTTATCCCTGTCCTCTATATCCTTAATCCCGAGTGATTTCAACAATAATAAAAATCCCAGCAAACAAGGACCACCCTGCTACCACCATCATTCAAGTAGCACAACTATATATAGCTGCAACCCCAACCCCACCTTCCAACATCACCCCAACATCATCAATCTCATATAATAACCAATCACCCAAACTACTAAAATCAACTAACTCCACCTCATTATAAAAATCAAGCAAACAAAATACAAGCAACTCCATTAAAACCCCCAAAATCAAAAACCCAAAAATCAACCAATTAGAACCTCAAGTCTCCGGAAACTCCTCCGTAGCTATAGCAGTAGTATAGCCAAACACAACCAGTATGCCCCCCAAATAAATTAAAAACACTATTAAACCCAAAAATGACCCTCCAAAACCTAAAACCATAAGACATCCAACACACCCGCTAACAATCAAACCAAACCCACCATAAATTGGCGAAGGCTTTAAAGCCAGCCCCAAACACCCAGTCAAAAATAATAAACTTAAAATAAACATATAATTTGTCATTATTCCTACACAGCATTTAACTGCAACCAATGACATGAAAAATCACCGTTGTAATTCAACTATAGAAACCCACCAATGACAAACATTCGAAAAACTCACCCCCTAATAAAAATTATTAACCACTCTTTCATCGACCTTCCTGCTCCATCCAACATCTCATCATGATGAAACTTTGGCTCTCTCCTAGGCACATGTCTCGTAGTACAAATCATTACAGGGCTATTTCTAGCGATACATTATACATCTGATACAATAACAGCATTCTCCTCAGTCACCCACATCTGCCGAGACGTAAATTACGGTTGACTAATTCGATATATACACGCAAACGGAGCTTCCATATTCTTCATTTGCTTATTCCTACATGTAGGACGAGGAATCTATTATGGTTCCTACACCTTCCTTGAAACATGAAATATCGGAGTAATCCTACTATTTGCAGTGATAGCAACCGCATTCATAGGATATGTACTTCCATGAGGACAAATATCCTTCTGAGGCGCTACAGTAATTACAAATCTACTATCAGCTATCCCCTATGTAGGAACTACCCTAGTAGAATGAATCTGAGGGGGCTTCTCAGTAGATAAAGCAACTTTAACACGCTTTTTCGCATTTCACTTCATCCTCCCCTTTATCATCGCAGCCCTAGCAATAGTTCATCTCCTGTTCCTCCACGAAACAGGATCTAACAACCCCACAGGCCTAGATTCTAACGCAGATAAAATTCCTTTTCACCCCTATTACACAATTAAAGACCTGCTAGGAATTTTTACCCTATTTTTAACCCTTATAATTTTAGTTCTATTCTTTCCAGACCTCCTAGGAGATCCAGACAACTATACTCCCGCTAATCCCCTAAATACCCCACCTCATATCAAACCAGAATGATATTTCCTATTCGCCTATGCTATCCTACGCTCTATCCCTAACAAACTAGGAGGAGTTGTAGCCTTAGTCCTGTCTATTCTAATCCTAGCTTTCTTACCACTCTTACACACCTCAAAACAACGCAGCCTTACTTTCCGTCCAATCACCCAAACTCTCTATTGAATTCTAGTAGCAAACCTCCTTATTCTGACATGAATTGGGGGACAGCCAGTTGAACACCCATTCATCATCATTGGCCAATTAGCCTCAATTAGCTATTTCTCAATTATCCTAATCCTAATACCAATCTCTGGTATCATTGAAGACAAAATACTAAAATGAAACTCATGCCCTGATAGTATAAAAATTACCCTGGTCTTGTAAATCAGAAATGAAGAATAAATCTTCTCAGGACATCAAGAAGAAGGAACTCCTCCCCACCATCAACACCCAAAGCTGATATTCTACTTAAACTACTTCTTGAACAGTACATAAAATTATATAGTACATAAAACACTAATGTATATCGTACATTAAATTATCTTCCCCTAGCATATAAGCATGTATATAAAATTAATTATACTTAACCCTTAAATATACTCTAACTTTCACCTATCAAAAACATGACAATTACAGAATTCATATTAAAACAATGGACCACAAAAACAACTGTGTTATTAGACATACCCCATACAGTCATAAAACTTCCTTCAATACACGACTATCCCCTTCCTTCATTAATTTATATTTCTACCATCTCACGTGAAATCAACAACCCGCCCATCAGTCCCCTCCTTCTTGTTTTGAGCCCATAAAACTTGGGGGTAACTAACTTGAAACTTTATCAGGCATCTGATTCTTACTTCAAGGCCATTAAATGCTTTATCGTCCATACGTTCCCCTTAAATAAGACATCTCGATGGTAACAGGTCTAACCAGCCCATGACCAACATAACTGTAATACAGACATTTGGTATTTTTTCTCTTTAAAATGCCTTCCCCAACATAGCCGTCAAGGCATGAAGAACAGCTTAACATCCAGCCGCACTTATCATTAAGCATCATTTATCCACATAACAAAAGCTCGAAAGACTATAGGTTAATGTTTGTAAGACATAAAACTTCACAACTACTAACAACTCACTCACCAAACCCCCCTTTCCCCCCCCC